TTCTTAAAATCACTACTATTAATAATATTAACAAATTCATTATATAAATTATAACTCCTATCTCCATAAGTATAAATTTTATAAAAACTAATCTAAAATAATATAATAAAACCAAAGCATCAAAAATAACTAAAAAAAACCCAACCTTAATTACATAATCTAAACTAAGAATAATATAGAATTTCATAAAAAACAATAAAAAAGGAGGAATTACTAAAAAGAAAAATACTAATAAAATTAACTCTATATAAGAATCAATCTTATTAATTAAATAAATGATTAAAAAGATTACTCTCAAATATAACAACATAAGAAATATATAATGAGAGCCAATAACCCTAACCAAAATTATTCCAGTGTTAGCAATAGAAGAATAAACAATTAAAAGCCATAAATCCCTTACCATTAATAAATTCACTATAACAAAAAATACCCTAGCATAGACTATTAAATAAAGTAAACCTAGTGAACAATTAAATAATAACCACATTATTCAAAAAATAGTGACCTTTTGTAGACTTAAGACAAAAATATTAGCAATAAAGCCAACCTTTACCCTAACTACTACAACTCAATAAAAAAAAGGAAATAAACCTAATTTAGCAGTTAAAAATAAAAAAATAAACTTATCAAACCTAAAGAAAATTACAATGAATAATAATAAAGATATTGCCCTTTGGAAAAAAAAATAAATTACCAACCCAACTCTTTTCGTCTCCTGATTTAGAATTCTTAAGAAAAAGAACAATAATATCAATTCTATTAAGAGTCAGATTACATAAACATTAGAAATAGATAAAGATAAAAACAATAAATATAAGTAAATTAACATCACTTGAGATAAAACTTATTGAGTAACAATCAATTTTTCCTGATCTTAAAAAGGGATAAAACTCTAATTAGAAATTAGAAAAAACCCTTCCTTCCTATGCACCAAAATTACCCAGTCTAAAATTATAAAAGTTATCTCTAGCGCCCTTTAAGGAATTATATTTCCGAATCCTTAAAAAATAGGGTTTAAAGTCTTAACCCCACTACATTAAATAAAATCGTATAAGCAAAACTTAAACAATACAGACAGTTACCATAAACTCCTAATAAAAAATAAATTTCTCAAATATAAAAAATTAACTGTGAAAGCTAAGGAAATTAAATTAACATCTTAGACTTACTTAGAATAAACAAAGTAACAAGCTTCAAAAACAAAATATTAAATCCAACTTCCAAGTCAACAATTGAAAACAATAACCTCAAATTCTTAAAGCATTAAATTCAAACTAGATTTAAATCCCAAAACCTAAAGGCCAAAACCTAAGCCCTAAATTAAATCTCAAAAATGACTATAACCTCAAAAAAGATGTTAAAATGAAAGAAACAAATACAGAGCATTTAAACCACAAAGCTTTATAATAAGAAAGATCCAAGACCCACAAACCTCTATGGTTACTTAGACGGCTAAGATTATTTAAAATCCTAAACCTACTAAGAATGCCAAAATTTTAAGATTACTGAAACCTTAAAAGTACTTAAGATTCTAAACTAATTAAATCTTCTAGATTACTCAAAACTCCCAATTACTTAAGACTTTAAAATCGTTTAAGATAATGAGATCACACGAGATTCTAGGATCGCATAAATTCTGGGATCACATAACATTTGGAAGTCTCGTGAGATTCTAGAACCGCATGAGATTCAAAAACCGCTTGAGATTTTGAGATCGCGTGAGATTTTAGAACGACGTGAGATCTTGAAACCACATGAGATTCTGAGATCGCGTGAGGTTTTAGGGCCACCTGAGATTTTGGGATCGCTTGAGATTTTGAGATCGCTTGAGATTTTGAGATCGCTTGAGATTTTGAGATCGCTTGAGATTTCGAGATCGCTTGAGATTTTGAGATCGCTTGAGATTTCGAGATCGCTTGAGATTTCGAGATCGCTTGAGATTTGAGATCGCTTGAGATTTTGAGATCGCTTGAGATTTTGAAGTCGCTTGAGATTTCGAGATTGCGCGAGATTCTCAAAAGTGCGCGAGATTTTTGAAACGTCGCTCAAATTTTTTCAAAGCCAATTTCAATGCTCGATTTGGCCAAATTCGCCCTACTTTTGCATATTTTTGAGCCTCAAAATCTTCATGTAAAGTTTCATTTTGGTAAAAAAACAAAAGTATTTTTCTATTGATTCTAAGATTAAGAACAATAGAAATTCCCTAAAAAAGTGACATTTTTGCGTAGTCCCCCCCCACCATGCTTATAATTTAATCACTTTTAATAGATAGTCTTAATTGTAAAAATAAAGCTAGTTGTTGACACCATTTGTTCCTTATTCCTCATATAAGAAAGCTGTGTAAGACTCCACTAAAAGACAAAGGATTACCGAGTAATCTTAAAATATTAACAAGACTAGAAAGAAATATAATATAATGAATCTTACCACTAAATTAAAAGTCTTCATACTCCCGTTAAAACTTACAATAGATCTAACAGTGAATATCTTACATATCGTAATCCACACAGGTGACATAAAAAGAAGACAGATTTTACGGCTAAGTTCTTATGCGACAAGAATTCTTATTAAAATAAAACAATAGTCAATTCTATATATGATGAAAACAAGGAATAACTTAAACTTTATTTCTTGTCAAACAGGATGTACATGATATGTCTTACAGGCTACCACACCCATTTGACTAACTAAGCTAAGATTTATCTCGAAACTCATGCTGCCCGCTAGACAAGCACCTGAGCAGGCAGGAGACCTATGTTCCAGCCTTGGGCTAAAACGGCTACTACCAGACTTTTTTTTTTTTGGGTCCAAGGAGGATCAATTCGACGTCCTCCACGTGATATTTACATTGTGGGAACAATTCCGTTGTGAACCCTGGCAGGCAGAGTATTGAAAAAGGCCGTCAAACACAAAGGATAACATCAAACTTGTTCAACAGGATATCGACCTTCTACAAAGAGCTTTATTTGAGGAGTTTCAGAGAGTCGCTCTTAGATGTTAATTAATCAATTAACTTATAAAATACCCTCTAAATAAAGCTCGATCACATCCAGAGACAGTTTCAATATTAGAGATCTAATGAGAATAGATTTACTTCAAAATAACAAGAAAAATCAACCTATCCAACTACTACTCACCCCGAAATTAGAAAAGTATAAGAATAATTTTTTTTTTTTTTTTTTTTTTTTTTTTTTTTTTTTTCTTTCTTATTTTCTAACTTGATCTTAAAAACATAACATATAATTCATTAAACAACTTAAGTTACTAATATCTAATAGTATATACTACAAACATTTTATAAAAAATTTTTAAGAAATTTGACTGCTACATCCGTTATTTCATTAAATGTTTAATTAAAATATATTATAATGTATTTTAAGATTTTAATAAAATATTAAAAACGAAAAAAGAAAAGAAAAAAAATAAATTAATTAAATTAATAAAATTAAACTTAAAAAATAAATTCACTAAATTGTGTTACGGGTTATAGTTTGGTCCCCCTTACGAAGTTGACTAAAAAAAAACTAGTGTATATTTCTATACACTAGTTCCAATAATCAAACGTAAGAGAGACACTTCTTTAAGTAAACAAATGGTTTAATAACATTTTCCTAACAACAAGTGAGTCTACCAAACTCTTAATCTTATAGAAACCTATAAGACTTTAACTGGGGGGGAGGGTTAATATATTCGCTTTATAGATTTGCTAAGGGGGTATCCACATTACATAAAATTCAACGAGGACATAAACCTCAGTTTTAAACTGGGGGTGAATCGAAACAAAGCTAAAGCTTTGTTTCCCGCGTATTTTAGCCTCACTCAACGGCTGTTAAACGCGTTCACCCCCAGTTTATTCAATTCATCTTAAACTACCAAATAATCACTCTATCATAAGACTAACCGTAACTAATAAAAGAAAAAGAACAATATTTACAATAAAGCCTCTAGATCAAATCACTATCGGAGTCACAGACATAATAATTAATTCCAAATCTAAAATTAGAAAGATAGTACAAAATATGAAAAAACGGAGGGAAACAGGAAATACTCTTACATTAAAAGAGTCAAAGCCACACTCGAATCTCTCTGTTCTTATAAACTTAGACCTAACTAAAAGTCTTGTCATACCTATGACAAGAGGTATAATAAAAGAAATCAACACATATCTTAATAAAATTCACATTAATAACCTCATCAATAAATAAAAATAAATAAAAATAATCAAACTACATCTACAAAATGTCAATACCAAGCAGAAAATTCAAAATTATAATGGGATAAAGAATCACATACCATTAATAATATACGATAAAGTCTCCCTGATAATAACATGCAACCCAATAAAACATGAAACCCATGAAAGCCAGTTGCTAAAAAGAAGATCCTTCCGTACCCTCTTCTTATAAAAGTATAAGTAGCATCTATATATTCCTGGTATTGAATAAATAAGAAATAAACTCCTAAAAACACAGTAGCTCCTAAAGTAACAACGGCATAGAATCAATCATTATATAGAATAGAAAAATGTCTTCAAGTTACTATAACACCTGAAGATAATAAAATTAAAGTATTTAATAAAGGAATTCTAAAGGGGTTAATTCTCTGAATTCCTTTAGGAGGTCATACTCTCCCAATCTCACAATCAACAACTGAAACAAAATCGAAATAACATCAAAAAAACGAAACAAAAAACATTACCTCTGACGTAATAAAAAGAATCATCCCAGTTTTAAAAAAAATATTATTCAAAAAGCTATGCTCCATTAAGAGATCTCTTTCTCGCCTTACATCCTTAAATCATCTTAAAATTACTAAAACAACAATTAATCTCAATAGATTAAAACCTACTTTTATAGAAAGATACATACTAATAAACCTAATTAATACTCTAAGAGCTATAATAATAGGCCACATCCTTAACCTTATAACATGAAATACTCTAGTCATTATTGAAAATTCTTTAACTTAAAAGGCTAAAACTTAAATAAGCTTTTTCAGTATAATAAGTCAGATACCCTAACTGCTTCTAATACAATAGGTATAAAAGAATGATTCACACCACAAATTTCTCTACATTGTCCATGTACAATAGAATTTATCATAACTATAAAAACGAACTGATTTAAACGCCCAGGAACAGCATCTATTTTTAAACCTAAAGAAGGCAACGCTCAAGAATGAAGAACATCTGCCGATGTAATTAAAGCACGAATATACTCTTGAGCCGGGATTACAACACGATTATCTACATCTATTAAACGTACTGCCCCATCTGCATCTATATAAGAGTCAATTTCAAAACTTAATAAACCATCTATCTTATACCTTCAATACCATTGATGACCAACTACTTTTAACGTACATAAAAAGTCTACTCTCCTCTCATCAATTAAATACAACAAGTAAATTGACGGATACACTAGAAAAATTAAAACAATAATTGGCAAAATTGTCCAAACCCTCTCTACTAGATGATCAGCTACGATTCTTGTAGAGTAAGTTTTCCTAAATAACACAAATCCCAAAAAATAACCTACAGCACAAAGAATAATCCCCATAACTATTATCAAATAGTCATGAAAATATAAAATTTGTTCTCTAGTCACTCTTAATGCATCTTGCATAGATAATATACCTCAAAATATCATCATGTTTATTTTCCAATAAACACACTATGTTACGACTTACTTTAATTTGAAGCTGACGGGCGATATGTACTTTTAAAAAATAATTCAATTAATTTAAATTTACTAATAGATTCATCCTCAAATTAATCCTTTATATTAATACTGCAACTCATAAAACTTAAAAAATAATTTATGTGTATCCGAATAAACAAAGATTAGAAACTTCCATCGAACATACAAAATTAAAAAATTTTAATACTACTACTAATGCGATATTTATTTAATTCACAAGTTTCTCTATTATAATTAAACCGCCAATAAATATATTTTTTTCTTACTCATTTCTATTTTTACTGGGGTATCTAATCCCATTAAACTTTTTATTAAAAATAAACTTAGAAAAAAATTTAACCTTAAATTCCCTCTTTTTAATTTTTTAAATTTAAATATAAACTTTATTCGTATAACCGCAATTGCTGGCACGCTATTAATCAAAATAAAATAAAACTATTTATATTTATGACTTAATTACTTTTACTTTATCTAAAAATATAAAAAAATATTAGGAGTATGAATCCCACAGCTTAATTAGCTTAATTTTACAGAATAATCTCGGATTTTGAAAATCTACAGTAATAATCCTTATCTAAACCTTATTAACGAAAATAATATATGCGAAACACCTTAAAAAATACAGATATATCTTGACTGCTTCAAAGTCACACTTTTAAAGCTTTTACTGTTAAAACAATACTAATAAAAATACTAAAACCCATCAATTTATTAACAAAATTAATTTAATATTTCTTAAAACTCTTATATACCCTACAATTAGACTTATCGATCAGTAAACATACTGATCTAATTTATATACATCGATTATTCAAACCTCTTTGAAACTTTTAATCTTATCATAAGAGTTAAATTTAAAAGTAAATTGACTTATTACGCTTAAAATAAAAAACCCTAAAACAAATAAATAAATTATTATTTTAAACCTGAAAATCTCTAGTGTTAAAGTTAATATTAAACTTAAATATAAATTGATAACTCCTACTATTACAGCTATTATACATAAAACACCAAATATGCCTAAGTATCTCTTTTCTACCAAAGTATAAGAATAAAACACATTCACAAGTCTTAAAAGTTTAAGCCCATAGTAAACTCTGACTCCTAAAAAAAGTAACAATAATACAACTAGAAAAAACTCTTGATTAAATTCTATAGTCTTTTCAATAATAAAATCTTTAGAAAAAAACCCCCTTAAAAAAGGCAACCCTATTAAACATAAACTCGAAAAATAATATAATATTTTAAGAAGAGGGTTTAAATTATTTAAGCTTACTAAACGCTTATCTTGACCATGAAAAGATGCTAATATTACAAACCCAAAACATATAAATATAGTAGATTTAAACATAGCATGAATATTCAAATGAAAATAAACAACTTTAAATAATTTTAAGCTTAATATAAACATTATTAAAGATACGTGACTTAAAGTTGAGTATGCAATTAATTTTTTTATGTCTAATTCGATCAAAAGCCCAGTTGTTCTTAGTAATAAAGTTAATAATCTGATGTATTTTAAAACATCTAATATATCAACTAAGCAATAACTAAACTGCAATAAAATAAATACCCCAGCAACTACTAATGTAGAAGAATGAACTAACGCAGAAATAGGAGTAGGAGCTCTTATAGCTGCTAATAATCAAGAGTTAAATGGGAATTGCGCACTCTTTACACACCCTCCTAGAATTAAGAATAAAATCCCATATTTCACAATAACTCTTCCTACTATTCTTATCTCTATAACACCTACAATAAATAAAACAAAGAATAAATCTCCAATACGGTTTTGGAATAGAGTAAATAGGCCATTATTAATTCTCTCATGATTTATATAAAAAACAATCAATAGAAAAGAAACAACACCTAGCCCATCCCACCCTAACATTATCCAATAAAAACTATTATTAATAATCAATCACACCATCCTAAAAATAAACCTCAAATACAAAAGAACAAAATTCCTTACTGTAATTCCTCTCATATAAGAGAAAGAAAACATAGCTACCCTTCTTCTAATAATTAAAACTATAAATAAGAATAGTAAAGTTCATACTGTTAATATAATTTCTAAATCCCCAAAAAACCCTACATTAAAAATCTTTACAGAAATAATTACTATCTCAAAGTTCCTTAATAAAATTAAAAATAGTATCCTAAGAGTTACTAATAAAATTATTACCATCACAAATATAATCACTATTAAAATATTTGCATAACCACAATATGCTGTGTATAACACTTTATTAATTAGACATTCACTAAAATTGCTAAACCTATAAACATGAATAAATCAAGCCTAAAAAAATTCAGCTTAAAAACTATTCCTATAAAACCATTAAAACATCAAAATAAATAAACATTATAATAACATCTCAAAAGAACTGCTCAAATTATTACTCCTAACATTAAAGGATAGGAGATTAAAGACTTTAACATTAGAACTTCTCTTAAAAACCCTATAAATGGGGGAAATCCTATATTTAAAATCAATAAAACAAATAAACAAAGTAAAAATAAATAAGAAAAAGAAATTAATTTAATTACTATTAATGAGCGTGTTTTTCACCAAGCTAAAATTCCTACGACTCAAAATATTAGAGGAGAAATAAACCCATGATAGAATATTATATATACTGCTCCTTTTTTCCCAACTATTGTCCCTAATATTATAACATAAAATACTATCCTTATATGAGCAATAGAAGAATAAGCAATTATTATCTTTAAATCCCTTAAACTTAAAATCATTAGTATTAACACAAGAACTCCAATCCCTAATCAATGAAATTTAACTATAAACCCCAAATAGCTAATAACATAAAGTAAGCCAATGGAACCTAACTTTAATAATAAAGCTGCTAAAATTATTGATCCAATAGTAGACGCTTCTACATGTGCAACTGGCAATCAATAATGAAAGCCGAAGATAGGAAACTTTACCATAAAAGATCCAACTAAAAAATACCTAATTAATAAAGAATATTGAAGTCAGTTCTTAATCAAAAATCTCCGATCTAACATAAGAATAATTAGTAAAGCAGGTCTAGAAAATAAGAAAGAATAAAATATCATTAAAAAGGAAGCTATTAAACGTTCATAACTATACCCTAATAAGATAATAGAGAATATAATTAAAATAAAAACTATTTCATATAAATAAAAGAATACTATTAAATTACTTACCCTTATCAAATAAATTAAAGCTAAAAATATTAAATTTAATCTAAATTTATAACTAATATTTACTATTAAAACCATTAAATATAATAAAATAACCAATAAACTTATTAAAAAATTTACATCTCTATTCTTAAACATTCAAGAGTATTCTTCATCAAGAAACAAGTTATCTTTTAAAACTCAAAAAAGTAATAAAATGCCAAAAATCTCCAAATTAAATATTAAAATTAATCTTAGTATTGAACAAGGCTTAATTTTTTAACCAATTCACTCTCTATTCTAATATATAAAATAAATAATAAAAATCCTATCCTAGACTCACAAACTAAAAAAATTAAACACCCAAAGAAAAAGTTTAGAGAAAAGAAATCTAGTTTCATTCCTAATATAATAACTCTAATAAACACTAAACTTAGAAATTCTAAATAAATTAAAATTTTCATATAGTCCCTTCATAAATAAACAAAAATTATTAGTAGCCCTAAAATCAAAACACTAAAAAACATAAATTAATATATAATATTATTTTCAAAATAATAATCTCTTAATTAAATAAAAAACATTAAAAAATACACTATTCTTACAATACCTCCTAATCTTCTATAGGGTCATTCTACAACACATCCTCCTAATCAAGTTAAAAGAGCAAAAATTAAAAAATGAAAGACTACTAAATAAGAACTTAAAAAATCATTGTATTTGATAAAAGTCTTTCTTAAAAGAGGCAATAATATAAGTATAATAATCCTCATTACTAATCCAATTACCCCTCCTAATTTATTAGGAACTCTACGAAGAATACAATAAGCGAATAAGAAGTACCATTCTGGCTTGATATGCTCTGGTGTCTTTATAATATCGACAAATAAAAAATTTTCAGAGTCTATAAACACAAAGGGCATTAATAATATTATCAAGATAAAAAATAACATTAAAATTATAAATGATACTAAATCCTTCAACATATAAAATCAATGAAACTCCACCTTATCATTAATAGAAGTCACACCCAAAGAATTTCTTCTACCATTTACATGTAAAAATAATAAATGAACTAACCTCAAAACTAAAATTACAAAAGGAAAAATATAATGAAGAATAAAAAAACGTGAAAGAGTAGGAGCACCTACTCTAAAACCTCCTCATACTCATTCTAACACTGTCCCTCCAACATAAGGAATTACATAAATTAAATTAGTAATAACAGTCGCAGCCCAAAATGATATTTGACCCCAAGGTAAAACATACCCTAAAAAAGAAACTATTATAAGAAGTAACAAAATAATAGAACCTGTTTCCCATACTTCTAGTATGTAAAAAGATTTATATCAAATCCCACGCCCTACATGAATAAAAATAAGAAAAAAAAGCAAACTTGCTCCTCTAGAATGAAGAAAACGAATTTCATAGCCATTTTCAACTTCTAATATCAAATATATTACAGAATAAAAGGCATACCTTACAGAATCATTATAATATAAGGATAATAAGAACCCCCTAAAAACCTGTATTACTATACAAATCCCTAACATAAAACCAAAATTTCAGAATCATAATAAATTTCTAGGTCTAGCTAAATCTAATAAAAAATAATTTAACATCCTCACTAAATAGTTTTTTTTAACAACTCACATTTAAAAAAACTTAAACATCAAAAATCTTAAAATTATAGATATGAATTTTCAACAATTAGACATCGAGATATCATAACGTCTACGAGGAATAAACCCTCGCACTACAATTAAAAAAATTAAAATAACCCAAAGATTATAATATCCTAGGAATAACACCCTAGTAACTCAACTAAAAAAGACTAACATCCCATATTCAGCAATAAATATATAAGCAAATAAAACTCCTATGTACTCAATATTGTAACCTGAAACTAGCTCTCTCTCTCCTTCTGCAAAATCATATGGCCTACGATTAGTCTCAACTAATAAAATAAGCAACCAAATAATAAATAAATCTAAAATATACCAACAAGAAAAATTATAATCTATTGAATTTCATCTTGAATAATAAATAACAATCAGAATTATTATAAAAAATATAATAATTTCATAAGCAACTATCTGAGAAGATCTACGTAACCCTCCTAAAACCCCGTATACATTTTCTCTTCTCCATCCTAATATAAACAAAACATAAACAACAATAGGACTCATTATCAGAATATAAAAAATAGCATTATTAAGAACTACTCTAGCTCTAAAAAATCATATGGACATTCTTAATAGCCTTATAACAACAATAGAAAAGAAAGGGATAAAAAAATAATATACCTTCTCAATTAACATCCTCTTTAAAATTAATTTCCCTCCACCAACTACAGGCTGCAATAAACCTATTATTAAAACTTTAGTAGGCCCTTTTCGATTTTGGACATAGCCTAAAATCTTTCGTTCCAATAAAGTTAAGAAACATACACTTAAAAATACTATTATTACCAAAATCAATAATTCAATGAAGAAACGAATTAAAAATAATCCTAAGATACCCAGAATCTTTATTCTAAAAACTTTATTCTCAGTAAAATAATTAAGACTTGAATTTAACACATTACTCTGCCATACTAAAATTTTAATAATTATGGCATCAGTATAACCCAATTTCTGGCACAATAGACTGAAAACCTATTTGATGTGAATAAACCGCTAAATCAGCTACTTGGGAAACTTAAGCTTACAAAGCAAACATTATATTTTAACTATCTAAATCTCTACTTCTATTATATAAATATATAATAACCTTCGAAAAACATAAGCTTGAATTATACACACTAAAAACTCGATAAAATATAGCCCAAACAACAATACTCTAATAGAAAAAACCAAATAATTAGCAACATTAAATGCAAAAAACCTAAATATTAATAACGCTACATGTCCACAACTAATATTAGTAGCTAAACGAATAGCTAAAGTTAAGGGACGAATTAAAACCCCAATCACTTCTAATACAGGAATAAAAACCTTTAAAATCCCTTGAATCCCTAAAGGCAAGAAATGTCTTAATATTCTAATAATATTATTAACAGCCCATAGTAGTCACCCCATAAAAACTAATAAAAAAGCATAAATAAAAACATAACCATATTGCATTCTTAAACCAACTCTATAATAAATATAACTATTATAATTTACAAATAAAAATACAACTAACAAAGACATTATTTTAATTAAAAACACTCTTACCCTCTTAATATCTATAAAAATCTTAAAAATAAAGACTATGTTTAGTTTATTTGAAGCTATACTAAAATTTATAAACAAAATCATCAAAATAACCAACCTAAATAATAAAATCATAAACTCTATTTAAATTCTCCTTTCCAACTCAATTCAGTCATAATAATAAAACTACTGTAAATAAAATACATACCATTAGAGAAAATTCTCTTGCATGACAAGCAAACGCTTTAAAAACTTTATCCCTATTGAATAATCTTGATTACCAAAAAATCACATAAATCTACTTTCTTAACCATATTAAAAATAAGGATCGTAACCTTAAAACAATGATTTAAAAACTAATGACTGCAAACCACTAAGATTAACTTTCTAAACCTAAAATCGTAAAGACCCAGAAATTTTAAATAAATTCAAAGAATAACCGGCTACAAGCCTATTAAATAAAAATCTAAAAAACAAATACATTCACATAAACTCTCCAATATCCCTAAACTTCCTCATTAACCCAGAATCATAAAAATAAACAACAAAAACACCTAAAAGCACAAAAAGCTTTATAAATTTCTCTCTAACATGTCAACATATACAAGAAATATATAAAATAAAAATGACAATCCCCCTAATATAAATTAAAATTACTAAATATTTAACGAATATCATGCTAGATATATAAACTAATATTATTATAAAAACAATAAAAGCTAAGAACAGTACACTAAACAGATAAGAAGAATAAAACACTAAAAAAGAGATTCAAAATAAAATTAATAAAATTAACGAATTCTAAATTCGTCTCATTATTCTGACATAATACTATTAATAATAAAATCAACATTCCTTTCGTACTACATTATCAATCAAATAGATAAAATCTAACCTAATTCACATCGGTCTAAACTCAGATCACGTAAAATTTGATAGTCTAACAGACTAAAATTAATAAACTCTACTTTATTAGTATAATGATCCAACATCGAGGTAGTAAACAACTAAATTAATAAGATCTTAATATAGTTATTACCCTGTTAACCCTAAAGTAATTCTCACAAACAATTATATAATAGTTATATTTACCCCAAACAAAACTTTAGTTTAAAATTTATAGGGTCTTATCGTCTAATTCTTACAAAAGAGTATTTTCACTCTAAATATAACTTCTAAAAACTATTGAAAATTAAATGATCCTTAAATTCCTTCATTCCAGTTTCTTATTAAGAAACTAATGATTATGCTACCTTAGTACGGTCAGATTACTGCAGCTATTTATTAATCATTGAGCAGAAATCATCTATAAAATTATAAACTATGTTTTTGATAAACAGTAAAACCAATACCCAATTATTTCAATAGTTATACAATATACACACATTAATCTTACATAATAATATAAAAATTGATATAAACTATTAACACTTAACTAATATTAAAATCAAATATAAACTTCAGATATAATAAAACCTAATTTATCATTAATAACTAATTTTCTTATTTTAATATTTTTCAGTAAAAACTTTATCACATAATAAAATTAATTGAATCTTTTATTTTCTACTTTTATCCCTTATACAAAAGGTAAAACCCTAACTTTATCTCTTAATAATAATCCTTGCAATTTGCAATTGTACACTCAAAGCTTACATATTTTATAACTTGATATCAATTGATTGGAAATCAAACGTATTAAATACTTCAAAGTTAAATATAAATCTTAGCTACTTCATTAGAAGCATGAAACGATAGAGGATACTCATAAGACCACTCTACATCTCAATACCCAATTAAGACTCTTACTACAGAACGTTTAACAGCTAAAGCTTCCCAAATAATAAACATAATTATAATAGACCCAAAGAATGAAATAAAGGCTCCCAAAGAAGAAATAATGTTTCAAAATAACATCCTATCAGCATAATCAGAATAACGACGAGGTATCCCTGATAATCCTAAAAAATGCTGAGGGAAAAAAGTTATATTGACACCTACAAATAAAATAAAAAATTGAACAAAAGATAATTTAGAATTCAAACAAACTCCAGTAAAAAGAGGAAATCAATAAAAGAAACCCGCTAGTAATCTAAATACGGCACCTATTCTTAAAGCATAATGAAGATGCGCTACTACATAATAAGTATCATGTAATACAATATCTAAACTTGAATTAGATAGAATAATACCAGTTAGCCCTCCTATAGTGAATAAAAAGATAAAACCTAAAACCCAAAGTAGTAAATAATCAAAGCTATAAACTCCTCCAAATAAAGTTCCAATTCATCTAAAAATCTTAATCCCTGTAGGGACAGCAATTGCTATAGTAGCCGCTGTAAAATAAGCACGAGTATCTACATCTATGCCTACAGTAAACATATGATGGGCCCACACAATAAAGCCTAATAAACCAATAGAAATCATAGCATAAACTATACCTAAATAACCAAAAATCTCTCCTTTTTTAGATAACCTAATCACAATCTGAGAAACTATTCCAAAGCCAGGAATAATTAAAGTATAGACTTCCGGATGCCCAAAGAATCAAAATAAATGTTGGTATAAAATAGGATTACCTCCTCCTCTAGGATCAAAAAAAGAAGATCCAAAATTACGGTCCAACAATAATATAGTAATCCCACCTGCTAATACAGGTAAACTTAAAACTAATAAAAACCTTGTTACAATCATAGCTCAAGTGAATAAACTCAAGTATTCTAAACTTATAACAAATCTAATCTTTCCTTTCATACATGTTGTAATAAAATTAATTCTCCCTAAAATAGAAGAGACACCCGCAATATGAAGCCTAAAAATAGCTAAATCAATAGACCCTCCAAAATGATAAACAGAATTAGAAAGAGGAGGATAAACTGTTCAACCTGTACCAGGACCTAAACCCACTAATAATCTTATACACATAAACACTAAAGAAACAGGTACTAATCAAAACCTTAAATTATTTAAACGAGGAAAAGCCATATCTATCACATTTATTATCAAAGGCAATAATCAATTACCAAACCCCCCTACAGCTACTGGTATGACAAAAAAGAAAATTATTAAAAAAGCATGCGCCGTTACTATAGAATTATAAATCTGATCATCTATAATAAGTCTTCCTACCATACCTAACTCAGTACGAATAATCAACCTAATTCTAGCTCCCAAAAACCCTGACCAAACTCCAATAACAAAATGTAAAGTTCCAATATCCTTATGATTCGTAGAAAACAATCATCGTAACACAAT